GCTGGCGTAGCTTAATACAAAGCATAGCACTGAAGATGCTAAGATGAGACCTAAAAAACTCCGCATGCACAAAGGCATGGTCCCGACCTTATTATCAGCTCTAACCCGACTTACACATGCAAGTATCCGCAACCCAGTGAGTATGCCCTCAATCCCCCGCCCGGGGACGAGGAGCGGGCATCAGGCACAAACATTAGCCCAAGACGCCTGGCCGAGCCACACCCCCAAGGGAATTCAGCAGTGATAAACATTAAGCCATAAGTGAAAACTTGACTCAGTTAGTGTTGAGAGGGCCGGTAAAACTCGTGCCAGCCACCGCGGTTAGACGAGAGGCCCCAGTTGATATTTTAACGGCGTAAAGGGTGGTTAAGGATAAGCAAAAATAAAGCCAAATGGCCCCTCGGCCGTCATACGCTTCTAGGTGTCCGAAGCCCTAACACGAAAGTAGCTTCAATAAACTAACCTGAACCCACGAAAGCTGAGAAACAAACTGGGATTAGATACCCCACTATGCTCAGCCGTAAACTTAGACATCCAACTACAATTAGATGTCCGCCAGGGTACTACGAGCATTAGCTTGAAACCCAAAGGACTTGACGGTGTCTCAGATCCCCCTAGAGGAGCCTGTTCTAGAACCGATAACCCCCGTTTAACCTCACCACTCCTAGCCACCCCAGCCTATATACCACCGTCGTCAGCTTACCCTGTGAAGGACACAAAAGTAAGCAAAATGGGCACAACCCAGAACGTCAGGTCGAGGTGTAGCGCATGAAGTGGGAAGAAATGGGCTACATTTTCTAACACAGAACATTACGAACATGTACCATGAAATAGTACTTGAAGGAGGATTTAGTAGTAAAGGGGAAATAGAGCGTCCCCTTGAACCCGGCTCTGAGACGCGTACACACCGCCCGTCACTCTCCCCTGTCACAAACGCATTATAAGTACCTAATACAAAAGCACTGACATAGGGGAGAAAAGTCGTAACACGGTAAGTGTACCGGAAGGTGCACTTGGACCCAACCCAGGGCGTGGCTGAAGTTAGTTAAGCATCTCACTTACACCGAGAAGACATCCATGCAAATTGGATCACCCTGAGCCAAACAGCTAGCTTAGACACAAGATAACTAAACAATATAAATAAAACAAAATAAGCCCAACACCAAAATTTAAACCATTCTTTTACCTTAGTATGGGAGACAGAAAAGGTTCAACCAAAGCAATAGAAAAAGTACCGCAAGGGAAAGCTGAAAGAGAAATGAAACAACCCATATAAGCATTAAAAAGCAAAGATTAAACCTTGTACCTTTTGCATCATGATTTAGCCAGTACACCCAAGCAAAGAGACCTTTAGTTTGAAGCCCCGAAACCAGGTGAGCTACCCCGAGACAGCCTATTATAGGGCCAACCCGTCTCTGTGGCAAAAGAGTGGGAAGAGCTCCGGGTAGAAGTGACAGACCTACCGAACCTGGTGATAGCTGGTTGCCTAAGAAATGGATAAAAGTTCAGCCTCGCGCGCCTCTAATCAAGCAAACATAAACAAGACCCCAAGAGATATACACGAGAGTTAGTTAAAGGGGGTACAGCCCCTTTAATAAAGGACACAACCTTCTCAGGAGGATAAAGATCATAATATACAAAACACACTGTTCTAGTGGGCCTAAAAGCAGCCACCTAAACAGAAAGCGTTAAAGCTCAGACAGATAAAAGTTTATTATTCCGATAAAAAATCTTACTCCCCTAAACACTATTAGGCCCACCCATGCCCCCATGGAAGAGATTATGCTAAAATGAGTAACAAGAAGGCCCGCCCTTCTCCTAGCACAAGTGTAAGCCAAACCGGACCAACCATTGGCAACTAACGAACTCAACCCAAGAGAGCAATGTGGACCACAAAAAAATCAAGAAGAGCCCACAACCAAACCATCGTTACCCCCACACTGGAGTGCACCCAAAGGAAAGACTAAAAGAAAAGGAAGGAACTCGGCAAACACAAGCCTCGCCTGTTTACCAAAAACATCGCCTCCTGCAACACAACCAAGTATAGGAGGTCCAGCCTGCCCGGTGACTACAAGTTTAACGGCCGCGGTATTTTGACCGTGCAAAGGTAGCGTAATCACTTGTCTTCTAAATAAAGACCTGTATGAATGGCCAAACGAGGGCTTAACTGTCTCCCCTTTCCAGTCAGTGAAATTGATCTGCCCGTGCAGAAGCGGACATAATAATACAAGACGAGAAGACCCTTTGGAGCTTAAGGTACAAAACTCAACCACGTAAAGCAACTCAATAAAAAGAACAAACTTTGTGGAACATGAAATTTTACCTTCGGTTGGGGCGACCACGGAGAAAAATAAATCCTCCAAGTGGATTGGGATTAAACCCCCTAAAACCAAGAGAGACATCTCTAAGCCACAGAACATCTGACCAAACATGATCCGGCTAATAAAGCCGATCAACGGACCAAGTTACCCTAGGGATAACAGCGCAATCCTCTCCCAGAGTCCATATCGACGAGGGGGTTTACGACCTCGATGTTGGATCAGGACATCCTAATGGTGCAGCCGCTATTAAGGGTTCGTTTGTTCAACGATTAAAGTCCTACGTGATCTGAGTTCAGACCGGAGTAATCCAGGTCAGTTTCTATCTGTAAAGCTACTTTTCCTAGTACGAAAGGATCGGAAAAGGGGGGCCCATGCTCAAGGCACGCCCCACCCCTAATTTATGAAAACAAATAAATAAAGTAAAGAGAGAGCCAAAACCTCTTTTTAGAGCCAGCCAAAATAAGGACACACTGGGGTGGCAGAGCATGGTAAATTGCGAAAGGCCTAAGCCCTTTTTACCAGAGGTTCAAATCCTCTTCCCAGTTATGCTAAACACCCTAATAACCTACCTAATCAACCCCCTGGCCTACATCGTACCAGTACTACTGGCAGTAGCCTTCCTAACACTAGTCGAACGAAAAGTATTAGGATATATACAACTACGTAAAGGACCAAACGTAGTAGGGCCATACGGATTACTTCAACCAATCGCAGACGGCGTAAAACTATTTATTAAAGAACCCGTGCGCCCATCCACATCATCCCCCTTTCTATTTCTAGCTACCCCAATACTTGCACTAACCCTGGCCATGACCCTATGAGCACCAATACCCATACCCTACCCAGTAACCGACCTAAACCTAGGAATCCTATTTGTTTTAGCCCTATCCAGCCTCGCCGTATATTCAATTTTAGGATCAGGATGAGCATCAAATTCAAAATATGCACTAATTGGAGCCCTACGGGCCGTAGCCCAGACAATTTCATATGAAGTTAGCCTAGGACTAATTCTATTATCTGTAATTATCTTCTCAGGAGGATATACTCTACAAACATTCAACACCACTCAAGAAAGCATCTGATTACTAATTCCAGCCTGACCCCTGGCCGCAATATGATATGTTTCGACACTAGCCGAAACAAACCGAGCACCATTCGACTTAACAGAAGGAGAATCAGAATTAGTATCCGGATTCAACGTAGAATACGCCGGAGGACCATTTGCACTATTCTTCCTGGCTGAATACGCCAACATTCTACTAATAAATACCCTTTCAGCCGTCCTATTCCTAGGTGCCTCTCACACCCCAACCATTCCCGAACTCACAACAATTAACCTAATAACCAAGGCTGCGCTACTATCTATCGTATTCCTATGAGTGCGAGCATCATATCCCCGATTCCGATATGACCAACTAATACACCTAGTTTGAAAAAATTTCCTCCCCCTCACACTCGCCTTTGTATTATGACACACCGCCCTGCCAATTTCACTAGCAGGGCTCCCCCCACAACTATAACAAAGGAACTGTGCCTGAATGCCCAAGGACCACTTTGATAGAGTGATTTACAGGGGTTAAAATCCCCTCAGTTCCTAGAAAGAAGGGAATCGAACCCATACTCAAGAGATCAAAACTCTCGGTGCTTCCTCTACACCACTTTCTAAGGCGGGGTCAGCTAATAAAGCTTTCGGGCCCATACCCCGAACATGACGGTTAAAGTCCCTCCTCCGCCAATGAACCCATACGTACTTGCAATCCTACTATCTAGCCTAGGACTAGGAACCACCCTCACATTCGCTAGCTCTCACTGACTACTGGCTTGAATGGGCTTAGAAATCAATACACTAGCAATTACCCCCCTAATAGCACAAAATCACCACCCCCGCGCAGTAGAGGCAACCACGAAATACTTCCTAACCCAAGCCACCGCAGCAGCAATAATCCTATTCGCAAGCACAACAAATGCATGAATAACAGGAGAGTGAAGCATTAATGACCTATCAAATCCCATCGCTAGCACAATATTCATAACTGCCCTAGCACTCAAAATCGGACTTGCTCCAATACACTTCTGAATACCAGAAGTATTACAAGGATTAGACCTATTAACAGGATTAATCCTATCTACCTGACAAAAACTCGCCCCATTCGCACTAATCATCCAAACAGCACAAACAATCGACCCATCCCTACTTACACTTCTAGGAATTACCTCCACATTAGTCGGAGGGTGAGGAGGACTAAACCAAACCCAAATCCGAAAAATCTTAGCCTACTCATCAATTGCACACATAGGATGAATAATTATTGTAGTCCAGTACGCCCCACAACTCACACTAATCGCACTAGGAACATACATCATTATAACCTCCGCAGCATTCCTGACCATAAAAGCATCATCAACAACAAAAATCAACACATTAGCCACAACCTGATCAAAAAGCCCCATCCTAACATCAACAACCGCCCTGGTACTGTTATCATTAGGCGGCCTACCACCACTAACAGGATTTTTACCAAAATGATTAATTCTCCAAGAACTATCAAAACAAGAACTCCCTATCACAGCCACAACAATAGCCCTAACCGCCCTAATCAGCCTGTACTTCTACCTACGACTATGCTACGCAATAACATTAACCATCTCACCCAACACAACCAACTCAACCACCCCATGACGAACCAACACAAACCAAGCCCTCTTCCCCCTAGCCCTATTCACTGTGACCGCCCTAGGACTACTCCCGATAACCCCAACCATTATGGCACTAACCGCCTAGGGACTTAGGCTAATATTAGACCAAAAGCCTTCAAAGCTCTAAGTAGAAGTGAAAATCTTCTAGTCCCTGACTAAGACCTACAAGAGACTACCTTGCATCTCCTGATTGCAAATCAGACACTTTTATTAAGCTAAGGCCTAGCTAGATGGGAAGGCCTCGATCCTACAAACTCTTAGTTAACAGCTAAGCGCTCAAGCCAGCGAGCATCCATCTACCTTTCCCGCCGCCTCAGCCCCGCAAGGCGGGAAAGCCCCGGCAGAGTATTAATCTGCGTCTTCAGATTTGCAATCTGATATGTTCTTCACCACGGGGCTGATAGGAAAAGGACTTAAACCTCTGTCTTCGGGGCTACAACCCACCGCCTAAACTCTCGGCCACCCTACCTGTGGCAATCACGCGCTGATTCTTCTCTACTAACCACAAAGACATTGGTACCCTTTATCTTGTATTTGGTGCCTGAGCCGGAATAGTAGGAACCGCCTTAAGCCTTCTTATTCGAGCCGAACTGAGCCAACCCGGATCACTTCTAGGCGATGATCAAATTTACAACGTCATCGTTACTGCCCACGCCTTCGTAATAATTTTCTTTATAGTAATACCTATCCTTATTGGGGGGTTCGGAAACTGACTTGTACCACTAATGATTGGAGCCCCCGACATAGCATTTCCGCGGATAAATAACATAAGCTTCTGATTACTACCCCCATCATTTCTACTACTATTAGCCTCATCTGGTGTTGAAGCCGGAGCCGGAACGGGGTGAACAGTATATCCGCCTCTTGCAGGGAACCTAGCCCACGCAGGAGCATCAGTAGACCTAACAATTTTCTCACTCCACTTAGCAGGTGTATCATCAATTTTAGGTGCAATCAATTTTATTACTACAACCATTAACATGAAGCCCCCAGCCATCTCCCAATATCAAACACCCCTTTTCGTTTGATCCGTACTTGTAACCGCCGTACTACTTCTTCTATCATTACCCGTCCTAGCCGCCGGGATCACAATACTCCTAACAGACCGAAATCTTAACACCACATTCTTCGACCCGGCAGGGGGAGGAGACCCAATCCTCTACCAGCACCTATTTTGATTCTTCGGGCACCCAGAAGTTTATATCCTCATCCTGCCAGGTTTCGGAATTATTTCCCACGTAGTAGCCTATTACTCGGGTAAAAAAGAACCATTCGGCTATATAGGAATGGTTTGAGCTATGATGGCCATCGGCCTTCTGGGATTTATTGTGTGAGCCCACCATATGTTCACTGTCGGGATAGACGTAGACACTCGTGCATACTTCACATCCGCAACAATAATTATCGCAATTCCAACAGGTGTAAAAGTATTTAGCTGACTTGCCACACTACACGGGGGATCTATCAAATGAGAAACACCTATGCTGTGGGCCCTGGGATTTATTTTCTTATTTACAGTTGGCGGCCTAACAGGAATCGTCCTATCAAACTCATCACTAGATATTGTCCTCCACGACACCTATTATGTAGTTGCGCACTTCCACTACGTGTTATCAATGGGTGCTGTATTCGCCATTATAGCAGCCTTCGTACACTGATTCCCACTACTAACAGGATATACCCTACACAGCACCTGAACAAAAATCCACTTCATGGTTATATTTATTGGAGTTAACCTCACATTCTTCCCGCAACACTTCCTAGGCCTAGCGGGCATGCCACGACGATACTCCGACTACCCAGACGCCTATGCCCTATGAAACACAGTGTCATCTATCGGGTCACTAATCTCCTTAGTAGCAGTAATTATGTTCCTATTTATTCTATGAGAAGCCTTCACCGCTAAACGAGAAGTGCTATCCGTAGAATTAACAATAACAAACGTAGAATGACTTCACGGCTGCCCGCCCCCTTATCACACATACGAAGAACCAGCTTTCGTACAAATTCAATCAAATTAACGAGAAAGGGAGGAATTGAACCCCCATATGCTGGTTTCAAGCCAGCCACATAACCACTCTGTCACTTCCTTCTAAAGACATTAGTAAAATATAAATTACATTACCTTGTCAAGATAAAGTCGTAGGTTAAATCCCTGCATGTCTTAACTCAAAGCTTAATGGCACATCCAACACAACTAGGATTCCAAGACGCGGCGTCACCCGTAATAGAAGAACTTCTTCACTTCCATGACCATGCATTAATAATCGTATTCCTAATCAGCACCTTAGTATTATATATTATTGTTGCAATGGTTTCAACCAAACTTACCAATAAATATATTCTAGACTCCCAAGAAATCGAAATTGTATGGACCATCCTCCCAGCAGTCATTTTAGTATTAATTGCCCTACCCTCCTTACGCATTCTATACCTTATAGACGAAATCAATGACCCCCACCTAACAATTAAAGCAATGGGACATCAATGATACTGAAGCTATGAATATACAGATTACGAAAACCTAGGATTTGATTCTTATATAGTACCAACTCAAGACTTAACCCCGGGACAATTCCGACTTCTAGAAACAGATCACCGAATAGTGATTCCAGTAGAATCACCAATTCGTGTCCTAGTATCCGCCGAAGATGTACTACACTCCTGAGCTGTCCCTTCCCTGGGTATAAAAATAGACGCAGTCCCAGGGCGACTAAACCAAACCGCCTTTATCGCCTCCCGCCCAGGACTGTTCTACGGACAATGCTCCGAAATTTGCGGAGCCAACCACAGCTTTATGCCAATTGTAGTCGAAGCGGTCCCACTGGGACACTTCGAAAACTGATCCTCTCTAATACTAGAAGACGCCTGCTAGGAAGCTAAATATTGGACAAAGCGTTGGCCTTTTAAGCCAAAGACTGGTGATTCCCGACCACCCCTAGTGAAATGCCACAATTAAACCCCGGCCCTTGATTCGCAATCTTAATGTTTTCTTGACTAATCTTTCTAACCATTATTCCAACCAAAATCTTAAACCACACCTACCCAAATGAACCAACCCCAGTAAGTGCTGAAAAACACAAAACTGAATCCTGAGACTGACCATGATAATAAGCTTCTTCGACCAATTTGCAAGCCCGTTATATCTGGGAATTCCCCTAATTGCAATTGCAATCGCACTGCCATGAGTACTCTACCCAACCCCATCATCTCGATGAATTAATAACCGACTTATTACAATACAAGGATGACTCATCAGCCGGTTCACAAATCAACTAATACTACCACTAAATGTAGGAGGACACAAATGAGCACTACTACTGGCTTCATTAATAATTTTCCTAATCACAATTAACATGCTTGGCCTACTGCCCTATACATTTACTCCCACAACACAACTATCACTCAACATGGGATTCGCCGTACCCCTATGACTCGCCACAGTGATTATTGGAATGCGAAATCAACCCACAGTTGCTCTAGGACACCTTCTGCCAGAAGGAACACCCATCCCACTTATCCCAGTACTAATTATTATCGAAACAATTAGCCTATTTATTCGACCACTAGCCCTTGGAGTCCGACTCACAGCCAACCTAACCGCAGGTCACCTATTAATTCAACTTATTGCCACAGCTGTATTTGTTCTTCTGCCAATGATGCCAACAGTAGCAATTTTAACCGCCACAGTACTCTTTTTACTAACACTACTAGAAGTTGCAGTCGCAATAATTCAAGCCTATGTATTTGTGCTTCTTCTAAGCCTATACCTACAAGAAAACGTCTAATGGCCCACCAAGCACATGCTTATCATATAGTTGATCCAAGCCCATGACCACTAACCGGAGCTATCGCTGCCCTACTAATAACATCCGGCTTAGCAATCTGATTTCACTTCCATACCACAACATTAATAACTCTAGGAATAATCCTCCTGCTCCTTACTATATACCAATGATGACGTGATATTATCCGAGAAGGGACCTTTCAAGGCCACCATACACCTCCTGTACAAAAAGGGTTACGATACGGGATAATCCTATTCATTACCTCTGAAGTATTCTTCTTTCTAGGATTCTTCTGAGCCTTCTACCACTCAAGCCTAGCACCAACCCCAGAGCTGGGAGGATGCTGACCCCCCACAGGAATCATCACACTAGACCCATTCGAAGTGCCCCTCCTTAACACAGCCGTACTCCTAGCATCAGGGGTTACAGTAACATGAGCCCACCATAGCATCATAGAAGGAGAACGAAAACAAGCAATCCAGTCCCTAGCACTAACCATTCTATTAGGACTCTACTTCACCGCACTCCAAGCCATAGAATACTATGAAGCACCCTTCACAATCGCAGACGGAGTTTATGGCTCAACATTCTTCGTGGCCACCGGATTCCACGGCCTACATGTTATTATTGGATCAACTTTCCTAGCAGTATGCCTTCTACGCCAAATCCAATATCACTTCACATCTGAACACCACTTCGGCTTCGAAGCCGCTGCTTGATACTGACACTTTGTTGACGTAGTATGACTATTCCTCTACGTATCCATCTATTGATGAGGCTCATAATCTTTCTAGTATTAAAATTAGTACAAGTGACTTCCAATCACACAGTCTTGGTTAAATCCCAAGGAAAGATAATGAACTTAATTATAACTATCCTAGTTATTACAACAGCCCTATCCTTAATTCTAGGAATCGTATCCTTTTGATTACCACAAATAAACCCAGACGCAGAAAAACTATCACCATACGAATGCGGATTTGACCCATTAGGATCTGCCCGACTACCATTCTCCTTACGATTCTTCCTAGTAGCAATTCTGTTCCTCCTTTTCGACCTAGAAATTGCTCTCCTCCTCCCCCTGCCATGAGGAGACCAACTCCAAAACCCCACCGGAACATTTTTCTGGGCCACAACAGTCCTAATTCTATTAACTCTGGGATTAGTCTATGAATGAACCCAGGGCGGCTTAGAATGAGCAGAATGGGGAACTAGTCCAAAATAAGACCTCTGATTTCGGCTCAGAAAATTGTGGTTTAATTCCACGGCTCCCTTATGACACCCGTACATTTTAGCTTTAGCTCAGCATTTATCTTAGGCCTAATAGGATTAGCATTTCACCGAACCCACTTACTATCCGCACTCCTCTGCTTAGAAGGAATGATACTATCCTTATTTATTGCACTAGCTCTGTGAGCACTACAATTTGAATCTACAGGATTTTCAACCGCCCCCATACTGCTCCTAGCCTTCTCCGCCTGTGAAGCTAGTACTGGCCTAGCACTATTAGTTGCCACCGCCCGCACCCACGGCACTGACCGATTACAAAACCTCAACCTCTTACAATGCTAAAAGTACTGATCCCAACAATTATATTATTCCCAACGATCTGATTAGCCTCCCCTAAATGACTATGAACAACTGCAACTACACATAGCCTCTTAATTGCTTTCATTAGCCTAACATGATTAAAATGAACATCTGAAACCGGATGGGCCTCCCCCAGCACATACCTGGCTACAGACCCACTATCAACCCCCCTTCTAGTACTAACATGCTGATTACTCCCACTTATAATTTTAGCCAGCCAAAACCACATCAGTCCCGAACCCATCAGCCGACAACGCTCATACATCACACTCCTAGCCTCATTACAAACTTTCCTAATCATAGCATTCGGGGCCACAGAAATTATCATGTTCTACATCATATTTGAAGCCACACTAATCCCAACCCTTATTATCATCACCCGATGAGGAAACCAAACCGAACGACTTAATGCAGGAACCTACTTCCTATTTTATACCCTAGCTGGATCCCTCCCACTTTTAGTCGCCCTACTTCTCCTCCAACAATCTACAGGGACACTATCAATATTAGTACTTCAGTACTCACAACCGCTGCAACTTAACTCATGAGGCCACATAGCATGATGAGCTGGCTGCCTGATCGCATTCCTAGTTAAAATACCACTATATGGAGTTCACCTTTGATTGCCAAAAGCACACGTAGAAGCCCCCGTAGCAGGCTCAATAGTACTAGCAGCAGTATTACTAAAACTCGGAGGATATGGAATAATGCGCATAATAGTAATACTAGACCCCCTATCAAAAGAGTTAGCCTACCCATTTATCATCTTAGCCCTCTGAGGAATTATTATAACCGGATCAATTTGCCTTCGACAAACAGACTTAAAGTCACTAATCGCCTACTCCTCTGTAAGCCATATGGGATTAGTCGCAGGAGGAATCTTAATTCAAACCCCATGAGGATTTTCAGGTGCAATCATTCTAATAATTGCCCACGGACTAGTATCATCAGCCCTATTCTGCTTAGCAAACACAGCATACGAGCGAACCCACAGCCGAACAATAATCCTTGCCCGAGGATTACAAGTAATCTTCCCGCTAACCGCAGCGTGATGATTCATTGCCAACTTAGCCAATCTAGCACTCCCCCCACTACCCAATCTAATAGGCGAACTAATAATTATCACAACACTATTTAACTGATCCCCCTGAACAATCTTACTCACCGGCCTAGGCACATTAATTACAGCCGGCTACTCCTTATACATATTCCTAATAACACAACGAGGCCCAACACCAAACCACATTACAGGACTCCAACCATTCCACACCCGAGAACACCTATTAATAACCCTACACTTAATCCCCGTCATCCTTTTAGTAACAAAACCAGAACTTATATGAGGATGATGTTACTGTAAGTATAGTTTAACCAAAATACTAGATTGTGATTCTAAAGATAGGAGTTAAAATCCCCTCACTCACCAAGGAAGTACAGAAAATAGTAAGTACTGCTAATCCTTACCCCCCACGGTTAAAGTCCTTGGCTTCCTTGCGCTTTCAAAGGATAACAGCTCATCCGCTGGTCTTAGGAACCAAAAACTCTTGGTGCAAATCCAAGTGAAAGCTAGAATGACACTAATTATACACTCATCACTCCTTCTAATCTTTTTTATCTTAATATATCCACTACTTACAACACTCAACCCTAACCAACAAGAATCAAAAATAGCAAAAATAACCAAAATCGCTGTTAGCTCCACATTCTTTATTAGCCTTCTACCCCTCATAATTTTCCTAAACTTAAACACAGAGGGCATCATCACAAACTGACAATGAATAAATACCCAAACATTCGACGTAAATATCAGCTTTAAATTCGACCACTACTCCCTAATTTTCGTTCCAATCGCCCTATATGTTACCTGATCTATTCTAGAATTCGCACTATGATATATGCACTCCGACCCAAACATCGACCGATTCTTCAAATATCTACTTACATTCTTAGTAGCCATAATCATTCTGGTCACAGCTAACAACATATTCCAACTATTCATCGGCTGAGAAGGAGTAGGAATTATATCATTCCTCCTAATTGGGTGATGACACGGACGAGCAGACGCCAACACAGCAGCCCTACAAGCCGTTATTTATAACCGAGTAGGGGACATTGGATTAATCTTAACTATAGCCTGGCTCGCAATAAATCTCAACTCCTGGGAAATCCAACAAATCTTTGCCCTATCAAAAGACTTCGACATAACGATCCCCCTAATAGGACTTGCCTTAGCAGCAACGGGAAAATCAGCTCAATTTGGCCTCCACCCATGACTTCCATCCGCCATGGAGGGCCCTACACCAGTATCTGCCCTACTACACTCAAGCACTATGGTCGTTGCAGGAATTTTCCTACTGATCCGCCTCCACCCCCTTATAGAAAACAACCAACTAGCCCTAACAAGCTGCCTCTGCCTAGGAGCACTAACCTCTTTATTTACAGCCACCTGTGCCCTAACCCAAAACGACATCAAAAAAATCGTAGCTTTCTCAACATCAAGCCAACTAGGTTTAATAATAGTAACAATCGGACTTAACCAGCCCCAACTAGCGTTCCTCCACATCTGCACCCATGCCTTTTTCAAAGCTATACTATTCCTATGCTCTGGATCAATTATTCACAGCCTAAACGACGAACAAGATATTCGAAAAATAGGAGGCCTACTCAACATCATGCCCGCTACCTCAACCTATTTCACAATTGGCAGTCTAGCCCTAACAGGAACCCCATTCCTAGCAGGATTCTTCTCCAAAGACGCAATCATCGAAGCCCTAAACACCTCTTACCTAAACGCCTGAGCCCTAACCCTAACACTAATCGCCACATCCTTTACCGCAGTATACAGCTTCCGGCTAGTATATTTTGTAGTTATAGGAACCCCACGATTCCTGCCACTATCCCCAATTAACGAAAACAACCCATTAGTTATTAATTCTATCAAACGGCTTGCCTGAGGAAGCATCATTGCAGGTCTCATCATTACACAAAACTTCCTACCAATAAAAACACCAATCATAACAATACCAACCACCCTAAAAATAGCAGCCCTAATAGTAACAATTCTAGGATTAATAGTAGCCATGGAACTAGCAAACATGACAAGCAAACAAGTAAAAGTAACCCCAATCATCCCACTCCACCACTTTTCAAACATACTAGGGTTCTTCCCAGCAGTCATGCACCGACTTCTCCCAAAACTCAAACTCACTATAGGACAATCAGCCGCCACCCAACTAGACAAAACATGACTAGAAGCCATCGGACCAAAAGGTCTGGCAACAACACAAACAACCATAGCAAAAATTATAAATGACACCACACGAGGAATAATTAAAACATATCTAACCATCTTCCTCCTAACCATAATCTTAGCTACCATCCCAACTCTCCTTTAAACCGCACGAAGGGTTCCACGACTTAAACCACGAGTAAGCTCCAACACAACTAAAAGCGTTAAAAGCAACACCCAAGCGCAAATAACCAACATACCCCCACCAGACGAATACATCACAGCCACACCACTAATATCCCCACGTAAAATAGAAAACTCTTTTAACCCATCCACAACCACTCAAGAGCCCTCATATCAACCCCCTCAAAAGAACCCCGCCACTAAAACAACCCCTAATAAATACACTAAAACATAGCCCAATACAGAACGATTACCCCAAGCCTCTGGAAAAGGCTCCGCAGCCAAGGCTGCCGAATAAGCAAAAACTACAAGCATACCTCCCAAATAAATTAAAAAAAGAACCAGAGACAAGAAAGAACCCCCATGGCCAACTAAAACCCCACACCCCACCCCAGCCGCAACTACCAAACCAAAAGCAGCAAAATATGGAGTAGGATTAGAAGCAACCGCCACCAAACCTACAACCAGGGCTATCAATAATATAAACATAAAATAGGTCATAATTCTTGCTCAGACTTTAACCGAGACCAATGACTTGAAGAACCACCGTTGTTATTCAACTACAAGAACCATTAATGGCAAGCCTACGAAAAACACACCCCCTGATTAAAATTGCTAACGACGCACTAGTAGATCTACCAGCACCATCCAACATTTCAGTATGATGAAACTTTGGATCCCTACTAGGACTATGCCTAATCACCCAAATCCTAACCGGCCTATTCCTAGCCATACACTACACCTCAGACATCTCAACCGCATTCTCATCAGTGACCCACATCTGCCGAGACGTAAACTACGGATGATTAATCCGCAATATACATGCCAACGGGGCATCATTCTTCTTCATCTGTATTTATATACATATCGCCCGGGGCCTTTACTACGGATCATACCTATACAAAGAAACCTGAAACATCGGAGTAGTCCTCCTCCTCCTAGTTATAATAACAGCCTTCGTCGGCTATGTCTTACCATGAGGACAAATGTCCTTCTGAGGTGCCACAGTAATTACAAACCTCTTATCCGCTGTCCCCTACATAGGGGACATACTAGTTCAATGAATCTGAGGCGGATTCTCAGTAGACAACGCAACACTAACACGATTCTTCGCATTCCACTTCCTACTGCCATTCATCGTCGCTGCAGCAACCATCCTACACCTACTATTCCTTCATGAAACAGGATCAAACAATCCAATTGGACTAAATTCAGACGCAGACAAAATTTCCTTCCACCCATACTTCACATATAAAGACCTCCTTGGCTTCGTAATTATACTCCTAGGCCTCACACTACTAGCATTATTTTCTCCAAACCTATTAGGAGACCCAGAGAACTTCACCCCAGCCAACCCATTAGTCACCCCTCCACACATTAAACCAGAATGATACTTCCTATTCGCCTACGCCATCCTACGTTCCATCCCAAACAAATTAGGAGGTGTTCTAGCACTATTATTCTCCATCCTAGTGTTAATAGTAGTGCCCCTACTACACACCTCAAAACAACGAGGACTGACATTCCGCCCAATTTCCCAATTCCTATTCTGAGCCCTAGTAGCAGACATAGTTATTCTGACATGAATCGGGGGCATACCAGTAGAACACCCATTCATTATTATCGGACAAGTAGCATCCGTATTATACTTCGCACTATTTCTAATCCTCATACCACTAGCAGGATGGTTAGAAAACAAAGCACTGGAATGAGCCTGCCCTAGTAGCTTAGTTCATAAAGCATCGGTCTTGTAATCCGAAGACCGGAGGTTAAAGTCCTCCCTAGCGCCCAGAAAAGAGAGATTTTAACTCTCACCCCTGACTCCCAAAGCTAGGATTCTAAACTAAACTATTTTCTGGGGTAAATACACCCTTTATGGTTTAGTACATAATATGCATAATATTACATAATGTGTTAAATACATTTATGTATTATCACCATTTCGTTATTTTAACCACAAAGCAAGTATTAAAACTTAAGATATACATAAACCATTAAATTAAAATCTAAATGAATATTTATATTAACCAGGAAAAAATTATTTATCTAACAAAAAATTGACCTCAAATTTTTACTTTGGCAGATCAACATAAATCTATATTACAACACATTAATGTAGTAAGAAACCACCAACCGGTGATAACTAAAGATATATCATGCATGATAGAATCAGGGACAATAATTGTGAGGGTTGCACATGGTGAATTATTACTGGCATCTGGTTCCTATTTCAGGTACATAAATATATTTATCCCCTATAAAATAATTATACTGGCATCTGATTAATGGTGTAGTACATATGTTTCATTACCCCACATGCCAAGCGTTCTTTTATATGCATAGGGTATTTTTTTCTATTTTCCTTTCATCTTGCATCTCAGAGTGTACACTCAAAATATATAATAAGGTAGTACATTTCCTTGCACAGTCACATGTATATTTAACTATATAAAGATATAACTTAAGAATTACATATTATTAACTCAAGTGCATAACATATACATCTATTGTTTAATTATCCTTACTATGACACCCCCTTGGTTTTCACGCGTCAAACCCCCCTACCCCCCTACGCTCCGCGAATCCTGTTATCCTTGTCAAACCCCTAAACCAAGGAGGACTCAAGAACGCATGAGCCAATGAGTTGAATTATGAATTGGCATCACCATTATATATATATATATATATATATATATATATATATATATATATGCATCAACTCACCATTTTTGCCCTAATCCTAACCCAAAAATGTCTGCCAAAAATTACCGAAAGCCCCGGCACTAAATATTCTAATATAATT